AACAACAAGGTCTACTCGACAAAAATCAGGACTTAATGAAACCTTTTACAGGAATCTTTCATAAAATTCTCAACTAATATTATCAACTAATCAAAATGGTTCGTTATTAGACCATGTATTTGATTCGCCAAATACAGCATTATTGTATACTCTTTCATATATATGGCGCAACCCAACCCTTGTTTTTCAAGTTTCCAATTTCTTACCCCCTTTTGAATCGAAAGACCTAAATAATTCGAAATTCACTCTTGACAACGAGATATGTTGTATATGTATATCCTAGATGTGAAAATACGCGGAATTCTATCGGGAAAGGGTAAAGGAATAGGCTGGACATAAATCAATATACTAAATAAGAACTTAGTTCCAGTGCGATAGAAATAATGAATCATAAATTCAATTTAAATATTTAAATATAGTTTCGAGTTCGACTTTCGTAGATAATATCGAAAGGATTGTCTATAATGATAGACAAATAAAAGACTTTCTCAAGATTTTTGTTCATCCATTTGATATTTTTTTTTTTGAAAATCAGTTGAGTGAACTTGAGAATTCACTCATTGAAATTGACTAGAATAAGTAAAAATGGAATAAGTGAACAATTGAATTGGATTCCTTTGGATGGTACCAAAAAAAATTGAGTGCTAACTCCTATTTCTTAATTAATTTCTTATTTAATTAAGAAATCTGCTATCGGACATTTATTTTATTTTGGATTCGATAATTTTCATTTTTGCAAAGAATTTCGACATAGTTACTTTAAAAAACTATATATTATGAACTATATATTATGAGAAACAATCCCACTACTTCTGGTCCTGGGGTTTCCACACTTGAAAAAAAAAAGCTGGGGCGTATCACTCAAATTATTGGTCCGGTACTGGACGTAGCTTTTCCTCCAGGTAAGATGCCGAATATTTACAATGCTCTGGTAGTTAAGGGTCGAGATACTGTGAGTCAACCAATTAATGTGACCTGTGAGGTACAACAATTATTAGGAAATAATCGAGTTAGGGCTGTAGCTATGAGTGCTACAGACGGTCTAACGCGAGGAATGGAAGTTATTGACACAGGAGCTCCTTTAAGCGTTCCAGTCGGTGGAGCAACTCTCGGACGAATTTTTAACGTACTTGGAGAGACTGTTGATAATTTAGGTCCCGTAGATACTCGCACAACATCTCCTATTCATAGATCTGCGCCCGCCTTTACCCAGTTAGATACTAAATTATCTATTTTTGAAACAGGAATTAAAGTGGTAGACCTTTTAGCCCCCTACCGACGTGGAGGAAAAATCGGACTATTTGGGGGAGCTGGAGTGGGTAAAACAGTACTCATTATGGAATTGATCAACAACATTGCAAAAGCTCATGGGGGCGTATCCGTATTTGGCGGAGTAGGTGAACGTACTCGTGAAGGAAATGATCTTTACATGGAAATGAAAGAATCCGGAGTTATCAATGAACAAAATATTGCGGAATCAAAGGTGGCTCTAGTCTACGGTCAAATGAATGAACCGCCGGGAGCACGTATGAGAGTTGGATTGACTGCCCTAACTATGGCGGAATATTTCCGAGATGTTAATGAACAAGACGTACTTCTATTTATCGACAATATCTTCCGTTTCGTACAAGCAGGATCTGAAGTATCCGCCTTATTGGGTAGAATGCCTTCTGCTGTGGGCTATCAACCTACTCTTAGTACCGAAATGGGCTCATTACAGGAAAGAATTACTTCTACAAAAGAAGGGTCCATAACTTCGATTCAAGCAGTTTATGTACCTGCAGACGATTTGACCGATCCCGCTCCTGCCACGACATTTGCACATTTAGACGCCACTACCGTACTGTCAAGAGGATTAGCCGCCAAAGGTATCTATCCAGCAGTGGATCCCTTAGATTCAACGTCAACTATGCTCCAACCTCGGATCGTTGGCGAGGAACATTATGAAACGGCGCAAAGAGTTAAGCAAACCTTACAACGTTACAAAGAACTTCAGGACATTATAGCTATCCTTGGGTTGGACGAATTGTCCGAAGAAGATCGTTTAACCGTAGCAAGAGCACGAAAAATTGAGCGTTTTTTATCACAACCTTTTTTCGTAGCAGAAGTATTTACGGGCTCCCCGGGAAAATATGTTAGCCTAGCAGAAACAATTAGAGGGTTTCAATTGATCCTTTCCGGAGAATTAGATAGTCTCCCTGAACAGGCCTTTTATTTGGTAGGTAACATCGATGAAGCTACCGCGAAAGCTATGAACTTAGAAATGGAGAGCAAATTGAAGAAATGACCCTAAATCTTTGTGTACTGACTCCTAATCGAATTGTTTATAATTCCGAAGTAAAAGAAATAATTTTACCTACTAATAGTGGCCAAATCGGCGTATTACCAAACCACGCTCCTATTGCCACAGCTGTAGATATAGGGATTTTGAGAATACGCCTTAACGAACAATGGTTAACAATGGCTCTGATGGGCGGTTTTGCTAGAATAGGCAATAATGAGATCACTGTTTTAGTAAATGAGGCTGAGAGGGGTAGTGACATTGATCCACAAGAAGCCCAGCAAACTCTTGAAAAAGCAGAAGCTAACTTGAGTAAAGCCGAAGGAAAGAGACAAATAATTGAAGCAAATCTAGCTCTCAGACGAGCTAAGACACGAGTAGAGGCTACCAATACGATTTCGTAACTAGTTGGTGCGTCCAAATAATCAAAAGAGGTTTTGTTTATACACTTTTTATCTATAGAATCTATATAGAGAAGATATCCTATTTTTCTTTTTATTTGATTGAATCAACAAAATAAAATACAACGAAAAATAGGATTCTGGTTCAACGAAAAAAAAAAAAAGAAATAGAAAATATAAAAATTCAGAATTATAAGATTATAAATTTATATAGTCGATTATATATAGTCTTAATAATCGGAGGGTGAGTATAAAAACTTATTAGATACCGGAGTCGACGGTATATAATAAGTTTTACCTACTATTGGATTTGAACCAATGACTCCTGCCGTATGAAAGCAATACTCTAACCACTGAGTTAAGTAGGTCGTTTATCATTACAAAGGGAACCCTCGCTATAGATGGATTATAAATGGAATAGTGTTTATAAGCAATATTAATCAAACAAACAGACCGAAGAGCTATGATGTTGAATCGTGGAATAGAAATCTTGACAAATAATTATCCGAATGCTAAAAAAAAATATGTAGCACAACACAAGGGCTATAGCGCAGTTGGTAGAGTAGCTCGTTTACACGAGCGCCAATGTTTTTCAAGGAAGTCCGCCGTGCAATCAAAAGCTTGCTAAATCCATGTCTTACTCTATGACTTTGAGAAAAAAAAAAACAAGAGAATAATAGCCTGACAATTAGTTCTAGTTCGGTTCGATTCAGGTGCTCGTTTAGTCGCTAAATAGACCCCATTATTGTATTGTATTAATTTCATATCTTGATTTGATATGGTGGATTCCGAGGGTATTCAATGCTAGGCATAATGAGCATAAGGGCCTCAAAAAATCTCTTTTCGTCCTATGAACTTTAAGGCGTACAAATTTTCATATTGGATTTTTTAAGCCGAACGACGGAGGCTCTATTTAAGATTTTAAATAATCGATGCCAAAGGCGCACCTACGTCAAGATAAAACTCTTCTTTGAAACACTTTGGTAGTGCTTATGAACCAAAGGTCAAGTAAATAATGAAGTAGAGTACATGGAACCATATTTTTTCTTGATAGAAAAAAGATGGCGGACTGGCTGATATTTACATTAGTTAATGAAAGAGCCCAATGCAAAAAAAAAAAATGCATGTTGGGTCCTTGAAACTAAATCACATTTTTATAATAATCCGTTTGATTGATCCGTTTTACCGAAAAGGTCATCGGTTCGAGTCCGTATAGCCCTAAGGGTAAAATTTACCATGGAAAAAATTACCGACTACTTGACAAAGGTAATTTTTTTTTATATAAATATAGAAACAAATAGATGGAAAAAATTACCGACTACTTGACAAAGGTAATTTTTTTTTATATAAATATAGAAACAAATAGATGGAAAAAATTACCGACTACTTGACAAAGGTAATTTTTTTTTATATAAATATAGAAACAATATCTCTTATCTTCTTTCTATTTTTTATAAAAGTACAGAAATTAGGGGGTTCTAATAACTATGACTTTTATTTTCAATTTGATAAACCAACCTTTTGTAAAAAAAGGGCGGTTACCCTTCTTGGAATTAAAAAGGAACTTAGGACACAAGTATAAATTCCTCACTGAAGCAACAGAAAATTCGGGTTCTCTTGATGAAAAGAATTTTAGCGCGGAGGATACCAGGATAAGTGATACAGAAAGTCTTGGATGGATCCCCGAAAATAGGGGAATTGATAATATTATATTAACTAAAAACCCGGGAGAGGAGGTAAATAATATGGAGAAGCGGGATCTGGAACGGGACGTAAATGAGCAAACTGATGGAACAGAGAATATAACGGAAACGGACCCCATGCGAAAATTTGCGCATTTGTGGTATCACTGCGACAATTGTTATCGTTTGCACTACAAAGAAGACCCCTTAAATGCAGCGAGAATCTGCGAGAATTGTGGAATTCATATAAGAATGAATAGTGGGGATAGGCTAGCGCTTCTGATTGATAAAGGCACTTGGATTCCCATGGATGAAGACATGGTTTCGAGGGATCCAATTGAATTTGATAGAGAAGTTTTTTATGAAAAAATTAACTACAAAGAATTCTTAAAAGAATTTATGGGTTATTATAGTAAGAATTCTGTATTCGTTGAAATATTAAATAATACCGACAAGGAGCGGGATCGCGAAAATGATAAGTATTGTTTCAAATGCGGGATTGATAGACCTGATTGTTTCGAGGAACTCCACGAAGGGGAGATTAGCCCTTTCCAAATTTTTTTCGGGTGTGCGAAATATGATACAAGGGATTCTGGTTTTTTCGAGGAATGCGCCAAAAAAGGTGGGCTTGTTCATTTTGAAATTTGCTGGATACTTTCAAAATACTATAAATCAGATGAAGATGCTTTTCGTAAATTTTTTTCCAAGGATTATGAGCCGTATTTCAAAGACGAGGAATTGTGTTCTGAAGCTTTTGAGACAGAATTTAATGAGAAACTTTTGGGCAATAATGCGATTGAGATTTACTATTTTCGTCTGCCCTGCGGAAATATTTGTAGTATTTCTCCCTTATTTTATAAGCTTTTTTTCGAAAATCGGGTGGATCTTCCCAGATTGGAACAATCTTGTTCCAAATTGGGGATTGATCTGTCCGAATTTTTTGAATCTTTTCCCAAACACGAGATGGATTGCCTCAAATTTTGTCAAGAAGCTGGCAGCCTGGGGATTGGATTTTCGCTTTTATCTGATTCTTGTGAAAAACAAATTAGTTATGATTATCTTGACCTTACTTTTTTTAGGAAAATTCCAAAAAGTGTTTCTGGGATTTACAAATTTATGGAGGAATCTTACAAAAATGAGATGGAGGAATCTTACAAAAATGAGCTTGATTTTTTCCTTATTTTTAGCGAAATTGGCGAAAGGGATAGGTTTAGGATTCTTTCCGAGCTTTCGAAAACTTTTTGCCTTGGTATGCACAAATCCTTTGAAGGTATTGATGAAAAACATAAAAAAGATTTTTACAGAGATCAGATTTATGATTCAAAAGATCTTTACAGAGATCAGATTTATGATTCAAAAGATCATATCGATTTTGCGAGGGATTCTAAAGATCATATGGATCCGGATGAGGATTTTCAAAACCCAACTGACCTTGATCCTGATAGAGATTCTTCTGCAGATTCTTCCGGAGATCAGATTGATTTCCAGAAGGATTCAAAAGATCATATTGATTTTGCGAGTGATTCTAGAGATGATATTGATCCAGATGAGGATTTTCGAAATCCAACTGATCTTGATCCTGATGAAGATTCTTCTGGAGATTTATCGGGCCGAAGAGACTCAAAAGATCTTATTCATCATATTTATTTTGCTAAGGATTCTAGAGACCATATTGATCCGGATTCTAGAGATGATATGGATCCGGATGAGTATTTTAAAAATCCAACTGACCTTGATCCTGATAGAGATTCTTCTGCCGATTCTTCCGGAGATCAGATTGATTTCCCGAAGGATTCAAAAGATCATATTGATTGGGATGAGGATTGTCGACCCCGAACTGCTCGGGATCCGGATAAGGCTTCTTCTGGAGATTTATTGGGTCGAAGGGGTGGTAATGAAAATGAAGAGGGGGATGGATACTGTCAAAATCCACCTGGTCATGATCCTGATAAAGACTCTTCTGGAGATTCAGCACGCCCAATGGATGGTATTAACGTATATAAAGAGGAGGAAGACCCTCTTGCTTATATTTTTATGGATTCAGAGGATGTTACGTATCCTGTCAAGAAAGATATTTCCGAAAAAGAAAAGGAAGGATCGAAAAGAGAAGAAGAGTCCGCAGCTTCTAGTGATTCTTCTGGATTGGAAGGGAGATATTATCGGGACCATATGGATTTATCCCCCAAAGAGACCGGGTTAGAAGAAATTTCGGAAAAAGATAAGGAAGGTTCGAAAAAGGAAGAAGAGTCCAAGGAAGAAGAGTCCAAGGAAGAAGAATTTGATGAAGAAGAGTCCAAGGAAGAAGAGTCCAAGGAAGAAGAGTCCAAGGAAGAAGAGTCCAAGGAAGAAGAGTCCAAGGAAGAAGAGTCCAAGGAAGAAGAGTCCAAGGAAGAAGAGTCCAAGGAAGAAGAGTCCAAGGGAAAAGTGTTCGTAGATAGTTATTTTTTTGAAGAAGATGACTTCGATTGGGACGAGTTTATAGAGGCTTTTAATAGAAAAGTTAGTAATGCTGCATACGAATTTGACTTCGGTTGGTACGAGTCGAGAGAGGCTCTTAATAAAAAAGATAGTGATTTTGGATCCGAATCTGAATTCGAGCGGAAAGATGGTTCGAAAAAGGAAGAAGAGTCCAAGGAAGAAGAGTCCAAGGAAGAAGAATTTGATGAAGAAGAGTCCAAGGAAGAAGAGTCCAAGGAAGAAGAGTCCAAGGAAGAAGAGTCCAAGGAAGAAGAGTCCAAGGAAGAAGAGTCCAAGGAAGAAGAGTCCAAGGAAGAAGAGTCCAAGGAAGAAGAATTTGATGAAGAAGAGTCCAAGGAAGAAGAGTCCAAGGAAGAAGAGTCCAAGGAAGAAGAGTCCAAGGAATCTAATGATTTTGAATTCGAATTTGATGAAGAAGAATTTGATGAAGAAGAGTTCGCAGAATCTGATTATTTTGAGCCCGAAGATGATGAAGAAGAGGATAAAAATTATATAGATTATTATGATTCTTACCAAGACGAGACCGGGTTACCTGAAGCTATTCAAACAGGTATAGGTGAACTAAACGGTATTCCTTTAGCAATTGGTGTTATGGATTTTGGGTTTATAGGGGGTTCTATGGGAGCCGTAGTAGGTGAAAAAATCACCCGGTTGATTGAATATGCTACCAAAAATTCACTACCCCTTATTATAGTATGTGCTTCTGGAGGGGCACGGATGCAAGAAGGCATTGTGAGCTTAATGCAAATGGCTAAAATATCTTCTGCCTTGTACGACTATCACTATAAACCGGTCGAAAAAAAATTATTATATATATCAATTCTTGCATCGCCCACTAGTGGTGGTGTGACAGCCAGTTTTGGTATGTTGGGGGATATTATTATTGCCGAACCAGACGCCGAAATTGCGTTTGCGGGTAAAAGAGTAATTGAGGAAGTTTTGAAGGAGGAAGTACCCGAAGGTGCACAAACAACCGAAAATTTATTCGAAAAGGGTTTATTCGATCCAGTCTTACCACGTAATCTTTTAAAGAGCGCTCTAAGTGAGTTACTTGAGCTGCACGGTTTTTTTCCTTTGAATAAAACCCAAGCCAAGCATTAGGGTCAATTATTTGTGTCAATTCAATCAAAGTATTTGGTTTATCGGAATCAAAGTAAAAACTAGAAGGATTGAAGTTTTTAGCTGGCGACGCCCTATTTGTAGAATATAAAAAATAAAAAAATATAATGAATATAGAATATATATTCATTATATTTCCGATTACTAATCAGGAAACCCCTATCAATAAGAAGGAAAAAAAAGAAGGACTTCTTACCTTTTTTTTCCTTCTGCGAAATCTGTCAAATAAAAAAAATTTCATGTTCCCTTTTTCCATTTTGACATATGTATATAATTCATAAATCACTTTTTTCCTCTTTCGGGATTTTCCGGGAATCCCCTTTTTCCTTATTTAAAATCCATCTATTTTTTTTATTGAATTAGTAGAAGCAAAAGAAAGAAGAAAAAATGAAGAATAATAAAGTCGATTATCATATATTATATGTGGAAAGGTTATTTTTTTAGTTCTACATTCCTTGCACTTATTATATATACTCTACTTACTTCTACTTCTATAGATATAGAATTCGAATTCGAATTAATTTATTAATATAATAACATAATAACAAAAAAAATATAACAAACAGGTACAATATAGTAAATCGAGGTACCCATTCTATGACAACTATCAACTTTCCCTCTATTTTTGTGCCCCTAGTAGGCCTAGTATTTCCGGCAATTGCAATGGCTTCTTTATTCCTTCATGTTCAAAAAAACAAGATTGTTTAGATCCTGTGGGCCAAATCTAATTTTTCAAGACTTAGACTTGAATCATAAAACAGATATCTATTTAGCAGAATGGTCTACCACGTGATTTCTTCCGAACATAAACGAAGGAGCCCTTATGCATGTGCATGCGGAAACATGACATTAGGGGTAGATTTATTATTTTTGATCTAACTAGTTAAAAGTAAAGATTCACATCAGAATGGTACTAGTTGAAGAGAGTTACATCGGAAATAAAAAGAATAAGGAAAGTCAAATTCATTTGGGATATTCTTTCAATTCAAATAAAATGCAACCCGATCTACTATGAATTGGCGATCAGAACGTATATGGATAGAGCTTATAACGGGATCTAGAAAAATAAGTAATTTCTGCTGGGCATTTATCCTTTTTTTAGGTTCATTAGGATTCTTATTAGTTGGAATTTCCAGCTATCTTGGTAGGAATTTGATATCTTTATTCCCCCCCCAGCAAGTTATTTTTTTTCCACAAGGGATCGTGATGTCTTTCTATGGGGTCGCAGGCCTCTTTATTAGCTCCTATTTGTGGTGTACAATTTCTTGGAATGTAGGTAGTGGTTATGATCGATTCGATAGAAAAGAAGGAATAGTATGTATTTTTCGTTGGGGATTTCCTGGAAAAAATCGTCGCATCTTCCTCCGATTTCTTATAAAAGATATTCAGTCCATTAGAATAGAACTTAAAGAGGGTATTTATACTCGTCGTGTCCTTTATCTGGAAATCAGAGGTCAGGGGGCCATTCCCTTGACCCGTACTGATGAGAATTTTACTCCACGAGAAATTGAACAAAAAGCTGCTGAATTGGCCTATTTCCTGCGTGTACCAATTGAATGAAGTATTTTGAAATGAATGCTTTCTTTCTCAGCTCGGAATAAAATAAAAAATCTACAATCCTTTTTTATATGGCGTACCTTAAGTAAGGTAAATAACGGAAATTAAATCAGAACACCCATTCGGGTCAAAACAGACGTATACGGGTATACATAAAAACCAAAAGGAGAATTTTTTTTTGTTTACAAATTTGTCTGCAAAAAGGGGTTTTTTATTCGTATGGAAATCGACTCAACTCAATTCTCAATTCAATTCAGTAACAGTAATAAAAAAAAAGTAAAAAATAGAAATAATAATGGACTCATTCCATATATCAAATCGAAATAAATAACTTTCTTTAGGCCCAGTAGTTAGAATTGATAGGTTAGATACAATACAAAAAAATCCTGTATTTTTCTTATATTATTTAGCAATCTTTCGTTTTATTTTTATTCTTTCTTTTGTTCTCTTTAATGATCAAACAATTGGCTTTCTTATAATTATAACGAGAATTTTATTATTCGAATTTTGTTTTGTTTTGCTACCCATTTTTGATCATCACATTCAGACCCTCAATTCGTTATTTTGTGCTAGGGGTAACTTGTGAAATTTTTCCAAAGATTTGATTGATATTATTGATATTTTGGTAGTCAAGTAAGTTCTCTCGTCTTGAAATCAAAATAATATTCATTAATTGAAGTGGATGTCCCACGTATTCATTAAAAGGAAGGAATTGCTTCGAATTGGATGGACCAATTGCAATATCTGGAAACACGATTTTTTTGTTTATTCATTCGAATTCAGAGTGGATTCTTTATTCTAAATTTTGTGTTTTTTCAAGATTCAAGGACTAATTAACAAATTAGAACAAAAAAAACAGAAAATAGACTCATGGATTCGATACTTTGTAATAGAATAATAGAACTCATGTTTCATAGAAATACTAGGTCGCATAGAGTCGACGAGCGCGACGGGTTCGGTAACAATTTATAGATGAAAAAAAATGGAAAAAAAGAGAGCATTTATTCCCTTTCTATATCTTGTATCTATAGTATTTTTACCCTGGTGTATCTCTCTATCATTTCAAAAAAGTCTGGAATCTTGGGTTACTAATTGGTGGAATATTAATCAATCTGAAACTTTTTTGAATGATATTCAAGAAAGGGGTCTTCTAGAAAAATTCATCGAATTAGAGGAGCTCCTTTTGTTGGACGAAATGATAAAGGAATACCCGGAAACATATCTACAAAAGCTTCGTATAGGAATCCACAATGAAATGATTCAATTGATCAAGATGCACAATGAGGATTGTATCCATATGATTTTGCACTTCTCGACAAATATAATCTGTTTACTTATTCTAAGTGGGTATTCTATTCTGGGAAATAAAGAACTTATTCTTCTTAACTCTTGGGTTCAGGAATTCCTATATAACTTAAGCGACACAATAAAAGCTTTTTCTATTCTTTTATTAACCGATTTATGTATCGGATTTCATTCACCCCACGGTTGGGAACTAATGATTGGCTCTATCTACAAAGATTTTGGATTTGCGCATAACGATCAAATTATATCTGGTCTTGTTTCCACTTTTCCAGTCATTCTAGATACAATTTTAAAATATGGCATTTTCCGTTATTTAAATCGTGTATCCCCATCGCTTGTAGTGATTTATCATTCAATGAATGATTGAAAAGAAAAACGATATACGGATATTAATCCAATTAGAATTTAGAATTATAATGTTTCTTACTTCGTACATAATCAAAGCATTCAAAATCGTACTTACTCCTTCTATTTCTACCCACCCAAGGCGGGGAGTTTATCCCACATTCTAGTAATATTATTTCAGTAAATTCAGTTCAGTAAGGTAAATAGCAGAATCGTGGATAGGGAACTATACTAGCAACCTACCCAATTTATTGTAGAAATTTTCGGGATCAACGATTGATTGGACCATGCAAACTAGAAATACTTTTTCTTGGATAAAAGAACAGATTACTCGATCCATTTCCATATCGGTCATGATATATATAATAACTCGGTCATCCATTTCAAATGCGTATCCCATTTTTGCACAGCAAGGTTATGAAAATCCACGAGAAGCAACTGGGCGTATTGTATGCGCCAATTGCCATTTAGCTAATAAGCCCGTGGATATTGAGGTTCCACAAGCGGTTCTTCCTGATACTGTATTTGAAGCCGTTGTTCGAATTCCTTATGATACGCAACTAAAACAGGTTCTTGCTAACGGCAAAAAGGGGGGTTTGAATGTGGGGGCTGTTCTTATTTTACCTGAGGGATTTGAATTAGCCCCGACCGATCGTATTTCTCCCGAGATGAAAGAAAAGATAGGCAATCTTTCTTTTCAGAGCTATCGCCCCAATAAAAAAAATATTATTGTGATAGGTCCTGTTCCTGGGCAAAAATATAGTGAAATCACCTTTCCGATTCTTTCCCCGGACCCTACTACTAAGAAAGATGTTCACTTCTTAAAATATCCGATATATGTAGGTGGTAACAGGGGGAGGGGCCAGATTTATCCTGACGGAAGCAAGAGTAATAATACAGTTTATAATGCTACAGCAGCCGGTATAGTAAAGAAAATTTTTCGAAAAGAAAAGGGTGGATACGAAATAACCATAGTGGGTGCCTCGGATGGACGTGAAGTGGTTGATGTTATCCCTCCAGGACCAGAACTTCTTGTTTCAGAGGGTGAATCTATCAAACTTGATCAACCATTAACAAGTAATCCTAATGTGGGTGGATTTGGTCAAGGAGATGCAGAAATAGTACTTCAAGACCCATTGCGCGTACAAGGTCTTTTGTTCTTCTTTGCATCTGTTATTTTGGCACAAATCTTTTTAGTTCTTAAAAAGAAACAGTTCGAGAAGGTTCAATTGTCCGAAATGAATTTCTAGATTCGTGGATTTATCAACATCAAGTTCGTAACAAGAACAAAATTTTTGTTGATAATTCTTTGACAGTTTTGGATGATCAAGA